CCAGAAGATATTGATCGTAAATAAGAAGACTGTTTACGAAGAAACAGGAATAAATATTCGCATTCATATACATAAGAATTATGTAGGAACCAAAAGAATCTTTTCTTTCTTTTTGAAAAGACGTAAATGGATTTCTTTGAAGTAATGAGACTATTCAAATTATGATATTTGTGGAAAAATAATCGCAATAAATGCAAAGAAGGAACATCTTTGATCCAGCATTGAAGGATTTGAACCAAGATTTCCAGATGGATGGGATGGGGTATTAGTAGATCTGACACATAATTTAAATGTGATAATTTATCCTCTAAAAAGGGAAATATTGAATGAATAGATCGTAAAATCTGAGATTTTGGTATTCTTTTTTTTTCTTCAAGGGAAGATACTAATCGCGACGAGAATGGAATTTCCAGAATGACTCCAAAACCTTCTGATACCATTTGAGAAGAAAAAGAATTCTTGTGCTCCCAAAATCCATTTTCATTTTGGTTAGAATCATTCACCGAAGAAATCAAACATTTCTGTTGATACATTCGAGTAATTAAACGTTTCACAAGTACTAAACTAGATTTATTGTCATAACCGATAATTTCCACAGGTTCGTAAAAAATCAAACTATTGAAGCTATGATAATGAGCAAGTGAGTAAATATACTCCTGAAGGAGTAGCGGATATAGGAAGTTTTGTTGCCGAAATCTATTCTTTTTCAATCTAAATATCCTTGTAATTCTGCCATTTAAATACATTTCTACTGTAGGGAGGCACTTCTTGTGTTATGAAATGATACATAGTGCAATATAGTCAGAACGGCGTATGTATATGTTGTATGTAGTAGATTGTTTCTCTTATACTAAATACTAAAATACTTTTTAGTCTTTTTAGTATATTTATACTAAAATAGTATAATAGTATATTATAACTAGAATAAACTATAATAATAATAGAAGAATAATATTATTCTTCTAATTATTAGAAGAGATAATACTAATAATTACTAATATTATAGTATTAATATAGACTATACACTGTCTATACTTTTACTTTCAATAATATATACTTTTATACGTGTAAAATATACATGTAAAAAACATAATGAGAATCTAAGAAGTAAAAGATTAGATATTATAGAGATTCTATATTATCTATAAGTAAGAACAAATAAAGAATATATACCCCGGAGACAGAGAGCCCAATCTACAGATCTTTTTCCTTTCTATCCAATTTGGTTTTCTTTTACTTGTTAATATAAGTAGAAGAACAAGAAGAAAAGGGGTCAAAATCTTTTATTTTCGCAACCCAATCACTCTTTTGACTTTGGAAAAAAGATCCTTATTTTTATCACTATACTATTTCTTCTACACATCCGTCTTCAATCCACAATAAAGAATAATTAGGATTAATAAAAAAAGAATCAATGGTCTACTCACAATTCACAAAAGAACCTTTTCCCACATCAGGCACTAATCTATCTTTAACGCATAACTAGTAATTTGATCGGGTAATCATTCAAATTAAGAAGGGAAGCTCGTTGCTTTTTTGTCTTACTCGAATTGGAGTCATAAGGCTCTATCCATTTATTCACTAGACCCGAAATACTTTACCGGAACTTTAAAATTGTTATCAAAAGAAAAACTCTCGTTCTATTTCTATTATGAGTACTAGAAATCTTGAAATCTTTTTTTTTTATGATTCTATTATTCTTTCTTATATTTTTCTATTCTTTTTACGACATGCTTTTTTTTCCATTCATTACCTTTCAGGATCAGTCGCGGTCTTATAAACTCTACCAATAGTCTAGACGAATTCCTTCATCCAAATGTGTAAAAGATCATAGTCGCAATTAAAAGCCGAGTACTCTACCGTTGAGTTAGCAACCCGGATCAATATGAAGTGTAGATATGATCGAAATAAAAAAATCCAGCAAACTCATTCATTTTACTAAAGTGAAGTAAAGAGCCAATAGGGAATGGGGATAAAAAGATCTATTTCTATACGATCAAATTATATTTGTTTGATACGCCATTGTCAATATGAATGGACTTTTTTTTCTTCTAAAACAAAATTCAAGAAATTATATAGAAATTTGTGTTAGATTAGCATAATATAAAGAATAAAACTTTGAGCGGAAAAAAAGAAGGAATAAGGAAAAGGTAAAGATAGAAAAAATAGCGGCTTTCTTTAATCAAAAAAAGAAAGGTACAATACAAATACAAGAAGAAAGATTACCCCCCTTGTTTGGGGGGTTCCACAAAAAGAAGCAAGAAAAATAAGAAGAAAATAAACAAGAAAATAAAAAACTTTGAATAAAGATTTACACAAAGATAGGTACTAGTTACCCTATCCTTTTTTTATTCATGATTCTTGTTTTTCCTTTCTTTTTTTATCAAAAGAAACTCGAAATTCTTTAAAGAATTCTGCCTTCCTTAAAATATCATAAACAGTTCCTGTGGGTTGAGCACCTTTTTCAAGGAAATATAAAATAGCAGGAACATTTGAATAAGTTTGATTCTTTATCGGATCATAAAAACCCACTTTTTGAAGATCTCTTCCTTCTCTTCGGGATCGAACATCGATTGCAACGATTCGATAGATGGCTCATTGGGATAGATGTAGATAAAAGATGCCCCCCTAGAAACGTATAGGAGGTTTTCTCCTCATACGGCTCAAGAAAAAATGATTCTAATTTCTAGAATTTCTCTATATATCTATCTATATAGATAATAGATAGATATATAGAGAAATAGATCCATAAAGAATTAGACTGTAATTTGAGCCTTTTTTTCCTTCTTTACAGAAAAAGAAATTTCATTTGTACTCCTAACTCAAGTTGGGTAGTTTTGAAAGAGTTCAAAAAGAAATCCTTAGAATTTCTTGAGCTGTCTCTAACCTCTTTTTTTGTCTCCTTTCGGATCTATTTTTTTTTTACTCATTCTGATCCAATTTTTGAGACAAGTGAAAATAGTGTTTCCTTGTTCCGGAATTTGTTGTCTTTGCTTTGCGCTTTGTGAAATCATTGGGTTTAGACATTACTTCGGTGATCCTTACTCCTTTTCAAAAAGGCAGCAACATACCTTTTGTTTTTTGTTCTTATATGGAAGGAAAAGGAAAAAATCATACGAAAGATTGATTCCTTTGTGATACACTCTTGATTGAAACAGTTTGAAAATCTCGACAAATTTGATTTTTTTCATTTCAAACTTGTTCATTTTTTAACCTCTCCATTTATCTATATTTAGATAAATATGATATATTTACAAAGTTGGTCTAACTTATTGATTGTCACTAACCCTAGATTATTTCCCCAATAAATGAATCAATCATTTTTGCTCGAGCTCCATCATATGCTATACCTTGTACTTGTATATACCATTAGTATCTTTATTTAGTTATTTTAGTTATTTAGCAACCCAAGATAAATTAAATTAGGTTCCTAGCAGAACAAATTATGTCGAGACAAGAGCATCTTCATTCGTATAGAAATAGAAGATGGTGGATGTCATAATCCACAGCCAATCATGTCCTTCAAGTCGCACGTTGCTTTCTACCACATCGTTTCAAACGAAGTTTTACCATAACATCCCTCTCATTTTATTTTAATTTGGAACCGTATGCAATTGATTCAATATGGAATCATGAATAGTCATTGGCTGAACCAACCGATACATAATAATCTACACTTATAGATAAGTGTTTATCCGGGAAAGGATTTCACTTCAAAATACCCCATATTTTCTCATATGAATAATATCACATGAAAAAAACAAATCAGTTTTAAGCAAACTTATTTACATCTTCAACAGATCTTTCGGGATTGTCCATCATAAACCTCTTTCTCTTAAAAAAGGAATTAGAAACCTCAAAAAAAGCCTTTGACTTTACTTTCATTCAAATGAAAAATAAATACCCATGAATGGATAAAAGTTTTTAGCCACTTTAACTAAAAAATATACTAATATACTAAACTAAATATTTCATTTAAATATTCATAATTAATATATTCATATTAATTATGAATATTTTCTCATTTCTTCTTTCTGAAATAGGATTTTTCTAATATTATGATTTACTTATTATTTACCATCTCCAATTGAATCTGATTTTCATTTAATTGAAAACAGAGAGATAGTTTGAGAAGAAAGTTTCTTTGTTTTCATTATTATGATTATGGAATAGAATAAAGTCTCGTGTAAGGTAAGATCAAAGAGAAAATAAGAATCCTCGGATTCTTATCTTTTCGCATCCATATCATATAAAACAAATAATCGTTAACAAAAGTAATCACAAATATTTAAGAATAAAATACTTTAGTAAAAAAGTAAAAAAAAAAGATATGATTCTCAGAATCATTCTTAGAATTAAGATTGGATAACATTGTATCCAACATGAAACAGAAAATTGTTGAATGAAATTCTCAATTTCAATAGAGAAGAATCTTTCGTTTCTGATGCAAACGATCTGGGACGGAAGGATTCGAACCTCCGAATAACGGGACCAAAACCCGTTGCCTTACCGCTTGGCCACGCCCCATTTTGATTTGGTCTAAGAAAAACTAAGATAAATATCGGTTATTCGTCAATAATCAACCAAAAGAAATATAGGACATGCTGTCGCTAGGATTCAACACAATAGATATAGAATCAAAAAGATTAATTGATCATTACTTAGAATTCAATTAATATATTGTATGAAAATAGAATTCCTTGTATTCTTATTTGATTGGAGAATGCAAGGAAGGATTCTTGATTGGGGAGAAGTCAAAGAAAAATAAGAATTTCGTTCTTTTATCTGCATCTGCCTTTTTATTTTCAAAATTTCCTCAGAAAAACAACTCAATCCAATCTGATAATTTATTATCATTTCAATTTAATTTGAATCTTTAAGAACAAGAAAAGAATATTTGTTATGTTTAATATCTTTAGTTTAATCTGTATCTGTCTTAATTATACCTTTTATTCGAGTAGTTTTTTCTTCGCCAAATTGCCCGAGGCTTATGCCTTTTTCAATCCAATCGTAGACGTTATGCCGGTTATCCCTGTACTCTTTTTTCTCTTAGCCTTCGTTTGGCAAGCTGCTGTAAGTTTTCGATAAAAATAAAATCTCTATTCAATTCATAATTTCTTCGATAAAAAAAGAGATGATATTTTTATTCTGAAAATAAATAAGATCATAAATAAGATTCATATAAGTCTGGACATTAGGAACCCTCGATTCAAAAAGTGAAACCCTGGTATTTTATATTTTCTATTGAAATTTAATTTGAATAAGGGAAGGGGCCATGATCTTTATCTTTAATCAGCTTATTTCTTCTTTTGTTCTGACCTTTCCTTTAGAAAATCCCATACAATACCTAATTATAGATATGGATATGGCAAGAAATCTTTGGTAACGAAAAAATACGAATCTTATTACATTAGAAAGAAATTCGTGAAAATCAATTTCAAAAAAACTTCCTTTTTTTTCATCTTTAGAGCGTCATATCAAAATAGTGTCTAGTGTGTGTCGTAAAATAGGTGATCTATTTCCTTAAAAAAAAATGATCTTATCTTATCTTGGAGATTTGTAATGCTTACTCTTAAACTATTCGTTTACACAGTAGTAATATTCTTTGTTTCTCTCTTCATCTTCGGATTCTTATCTAATGATCCGGGGCGTAATCCCGGTCGTGAAGAATAAAAAAAGAGATGAGATTTTTTTTACTTTTTCCTTGATTTTTTCATAGGTAAATGTATAAAGAAATGGAATAGATTAAAGATTCATAAAAGAAAAATAATCGAAATTTATTTTTTATTTCAATTATAAAATCTAAAGTGATCAGGGGGGTTGGAGAGAGAGGGATTCGAACCCTCGGTACGAATAATTCGTACAACGGATTAGCAATCCGACGCTTTAGTCCACTCAGCCATCTCTCCCCATTCCAAATTAGAAATTTATCATGTGATTTAACATGTGAAGTCAAGATTGAGAACAATCTTTAATTTTCCTTCAATGATTCGAAACAGATTTCTCCAATAGAAAGAATACCTTACTTCTTTTATTTTGTACAAAAGGTTCATTTCCCCGGCCTGGTTAAGTATAAGTACTGGCCGGGCCAGTACTTCTTTTGTTCCGACGAATAAAAATTGTTATTGAAACAAGAAGAGTAATCTTAATTCCCATTTCTAATTATTAGAAATTATATAAGATTCTAATAGATAGATTATCTTAGAAATTCTTTAAAAAATTATCTAGATCTAGATTAATGATTAATCTAGTAAAAAATTATCTAGATCTAGATTAATGATTAATCTAGTTAATATAGACTAGTTCATATAGAAAATATAGTTAATATAGAATATTCTATTTCTAGATTGAAATATTCAATATTTTCAATAGTAGAGATTCTCTATTTATTCTTAGTATATTTTAGTATATTATATTTTAGAGTAGCTTAATATAGTAATTCTAGTAAATTAGAGTATAAATGAGTCTAAATTCTACTATTTAGTCTTTATTTCTAGTAATAAAATAGTAAAAGTGTTCTACTACTAGTATTATAGTATCTAGTAATATAGTACTAATCGTCGTCTTTATTTTCTTATTTTTAAGTATAAAATTTGGAAATTCATTAATGAAAAATGAATCTCATTATAAATGAAAGTTGAAGTTCAGTATTCTATTCATCTTAATAATTCACTTAAGAAGTCTTAAAAGAATTATAAAGAAATATATCTTACTTATAATATCTTAGAAGAGAAATAATATCAAATAGAAAACACATATTTATAAAATGAGACTAGAAATCATTTACTTGTTCAAAGCAAAGTCCAAGCTTTAAAGTTTGAGGCCCTATTTACCCGAATTCAGAAAATCTGGCGGTTCAAGTGAAGGTAAGTTTCAAAAAAAAATACTTCTAACTTTAGTACACTATTTAAATTTGACTAAACTTTTTGCTATTCACCTATTTTTTTTTCAAGTTTTCAATCCCACGCCCCAGCGGAACAAAGTGTTAATGCTGGAATTTTCATGATTCTGATGCTATCTTGACTGCATCTGATTACTTTGTTGGACAAAAGGTCCATTCATATCCAATAATGAATATGTAGCGGGTATAGTTTAGTGGTAAAAGTGTGATTCGTTCTATTAACAACTTAAATAGTTAAGGGGTCTTTCCATTTTTTTTTCATATTTCATATTCCGATCAAAAACTTTATTTCTTAAAAAGATTTAATACTTTACCCCTCAATAGGACATTTGAGGAAAGAATATACATTCTCACGATTTCTATCCAAAAGGCAATCAGAATTTTCATAAAAAAATTGGATTATGGAGTCGAGAAGCATAATTTTTTTGATTGGTTCAATTCTTCCAATTAAATGAGTATGAATAAAGGATCTATGGATGATAGTACAAAACTTTCAATCGTAACTAAATCTTCAATTTTTGCGCTGAAAAAGGGGGAGATTGAAGCCAAATAGCTAGAAAATGATGGTTTTGGTTTACTAGAACCCTCGGCTTCTTGTT